CGACCCCGTACATCCGTAACAGTCACAATTGTATTGTTGAAACTTGCTTGAACATGAATAACTCCCTTTGGTATTTTATGCGTACTTTTACGTAAACCAATACGTCCATTCCTACGTAAACCACTTCTTGGTATGGGTTTTGCCATATTTTATCATCTCATAAATATAAATCAGAGATATATGGATATATCCATTTCATGTTAAAACAGATCTTTTTTTTTTAGTTTTTTATAAAGATTATCCTTGTCTTTGTTTATGTCTCGGGTTGGAACAAATTACTATAATTCGTTTCCGCCTACGGATCAGTCGACATTTTTCACAAATTTTACGAATGGAGGCTCTTATTTTCATATTTGTCTGTCATTCCTTACTTTAATTGCGAATCTACCTATTTGAAGAAAATAAGTTTCTTGAAATTTTGAATTTAGAAGTGTATCCTTACAAAACAAAAACAAAAGAATATTGAAATGGTTGAATCATAAAAATTTACTTTCATTTTAACACTATTCCGCGCTAGTATATGTATAGTACTATGTTGAATCGGTCCTAAAAAAAATCTATAATTCTATCTCCATTCTCTAAACGACAACGAACCCGGAACATATCAGGGGTTCTGTAATTAAACCTTCATCACTTTTTTTTTGTTCTTTCATTTTTGCTGAAAACCCTTGAAGTATCAACTAATGAAGCAAGACTTATATCATATTAGAAATCCTCTCTTTTTTTTTTACAAAAAAGAGATAGGGAAGTTTTGTATATAATTCGCATATTATAAAGATTACCATATATAACACAAAATTTCTCCGCCCATTTTTTCTAGTCGAGCCTCTTGGTCTGTCATTATACCCCTAGAAGTGGAAAGAATTACAACCCCCATCCCTCCTAAAATTCTAGGAATTTTTTGATAGTTAGAATAGATTCGTAGGCCAGGTCTACTGATCTGTTTTAAATTTAAAAAACTTTTAAATGGTCCTTTCCTATTCCTTTTATGTCGTAGGGTTAAAACCAAAAAATTTTGGTTGTTTTTAAAATGTTTCCTTACGTTTTCAATAAAACCTTCTCGTAAAAGTATTTTCACAATGTTTTCAGTGATGTTAGTAGATGGTATTCGAACCATTTCTTTTCTAGTCATGTCAGCATTGCGTATAGAGGTTAGTAGGTTAGCAATAGTATCCTTACCCATGATAAACCAAAATGAGTGTTGCTTTCGAATTTTAATATAATTAACATGCTCTTTATTTATTCAATATTTTTGAATTTTGAAAAGTATATACGTGAGATACAATCTATTAATTAATTTCATTCAAATATTCTAACTATATCTCGGTCTCATCTTATAACACTTCAGGTGCTAATGAAATAATTTTAGTGAAATTTAACTGTCTCAATTCGCGGGGGATCGCACCAAAAATTCGGGTTCCTTTTGGATTTCCCTCTTGATCAATAACAACCGCAGCATTGTCATCATAGCGTATTATCATACCGTTTTCACGTTTGAGTTCTTTACAAGTACGTACAATTACAGCTCTAATCACTTCTGATCTTTCTAGAGGTGTATTTGGGACTGCTTCTTTGATTACAGCAATAATAACGTCACCAATATGAGCATATCGTCGATTACTAGCTCCTATGATTCGAATACACATCAATTTTCGGGCCCCGCTGTTATCCGCTACATTCAAATGGCTTTGAGGTTGAATCATATTATTTTTGTGAATCTGTTCTTTCAATTCAAAGGGCTAAAAAAAACAAAAAGAAATATTGTTTGTTCAAACCAAACAAAAAATAAATTTGAAATGGCAATTTTTTTTTTTGCATACCAAAGATCGCTTTCCTTTGATTCTACATTCCTATCCCGAAATAATGAATTGGGTTCGTATAGGCATTTTTGACGCCGCTATTGAAATAGCTTTTCTGGCTATATTTTCTGCTACTCCGCCCATTTCATAAAGTATTCTACCCGGTTTAACGACAGTTACCCAATATTCAGGAGATCCTTTCCCCGAACCCATACGTGTTTCCGTGGGTCTTACTGTAACTGGTTTGTCTGGAAATATACGTACCCATATTTTTCCGCCACGTCGTGCATTTCGTGTCATTGCTCTTCGTCCCGCTTCTATTTGTCTAGATGTGATCCAAGCGGGTTCAAGTGCCTGAAGAGCATATCTACCGAAACAAATATGATTACCTCGATACGAAATTCCTTTCATTCTTCCTCTATGGTGTTTACGAAATCTAGTTTTTTTGGGGTTATAGTGGATGGTTGTTTTTTCTCAATTCCATCTCTACTACAGAACCGGACATGAGAGTTTCTTCTCATCCAGCTCCTCACGAATGAAACGATTCCAAAAGAATAGACTATACATATAGTGTCAATAATAGACTGAATTAGGGTATTCTTTGAGATTTCATCTAATCTATTATCCATTTTTCTCTCTTCTTTTGAGATAGAACTAAATATGTATTCTATTTATACATGATTTACATATTTATATATTATATATATTCAAAAAAAATTATAGATAAGTTTTTTAAGGTCTTATAAATAATGGAATCTTTATTTAATTTTGGTTTCTCTTTTATTTTATTATCTATTATTTTTTTGGGGGTCTTTGATCGACCAAAATATAGAAATTCAAGCCAATAAAAAAAAGTTCGCGGGCGAATATTTACTCTTTTTATATGTATTTACGTTCTAAGCTTAGCCCATGAAATGACCTTTCCGAATTAATGGATTGGTCTTGGGTGGATTCCGCCATCCTACCCAATGAATCATTAATATTTATTTTCAAAAGAATATTATGTATTCTTGGGTTCCCTCGTCCCCATCATTTCTTGATTAATGGTTAGGTCTTAATTCTACAATGGAGCCCCTAATAAATGAAATTTGTTGTTGAGTCAATCTTCTCAGTCTTTATTGACTCAGGGCTCTTGGCTTTTTTCTTCTATTAACAGATTAATCTAATTATGAATCAATCAGTATTGCTGTTTTCTTACACTACCTTTTATGAGATGACTCATAGACCTTACATATTCCATATTGGAATCTTATATCATTGATATTTTTTTTTCTCTCTTTCTTTCACCCTTCCATTTATCCATATACTTTTAATGCTTCACAACTGATAATTAGATTGGTGTTTTTGTTTATGCAAAAAAGATTTCAGTTGCTACAATGATATGACATGACCAATATAACATATCTTGACTGCTTTCTTTTTTCGATCCAGATAATGTGAAACGATGAGTTGGTTATTTTTTTTTTTCAATTATTAGTTCAGATTATGTTATGGTCAGGTCGATTTTTATCCTAACAGAAAAACCAACGAGTCGCACACTAAGCATAGCAATTATTTCAAATAATTAATTGAATTTTTATTCAAGCCTATAGAATTTCTCATTTACTATTAAACTATTAAAAAAAAAAAAAAAGAATGAATTTTTTTTTTGTTCTATGATTGAATAAAATAGAAAGACAAATTGAGGAAAGGCTTATTATTCCTCGTCTACAAATATCCAAATTTTAATCCCTAATATCCCATAGATAGTTACAACTGTATAGGAACAATAATCAATTTTAGCTCGAATGGTTTGTAGAGGAACCCTACCTTCTCTGATCCATTCAACACGTGCAATTTCTTTTCCGTCTATACGCCCTGCAACTTGTACTTGAATTCCCTTTGTACCTGCCTGTTCAGTTAATTCAATAGCTTTTTTCATTGCTTTTCGAAATGAAACTCTATTCTTTAGCTGCCCAGCGATAAATTCTGCAAGAATAGTAGGGTTTCCATAAGGGTTTTCAAGTCTTGTAATAACAATGTTTAGTTTTCGGTTGACAAAATTTAACTCTTTTTGTACATTCATTTGTAATTCTTCGATTCTTCGAGACCCATTTTCTATTAATAACTTTGGGAAGCCCATATAGATTATTACTTGAATGAGATCAATTCTTTTTTGAATCTCGATACGTGCAATTCCCTCAACACCGGAGAATATTCTTCTATTTTTTTTTACATAATTTTTGATACAATCTCGTATTTTTTGATCTTCTTGTAGACCTTCAGAATACTTTTTTGGTTGGGCAAACCAAATAGCACGATGTCCTTGGGTTGCACCAAGCCTAAAACCGAGTGGATTTATTTTTTGTCCCATACTCCCCCGTTATTATCCATATTATAACATTTGATATCCGCGTATTTATTTATACATCTAGGTTTTTTTAAGCATAATATGGAGTATTCGGATCTTTTACACTCTTCTTCATTGAAAGATATATCTTTCAATACAATAGTTATATAACAAGTGGGTCTTTTTATCGGATAACTTCGGCCTCGAGCTCGAGGTTTTAATTTTTTCACAGTAATACTTTTGTTGACCTCAGCTTTACTAATGACTAAATTGGTTTCGTTGAGACCCATATTGTGACTAGCATTTGCTGCTACAGAATAAACCAATTTAAAAACGGGATAACATGCTCGATAAGGCATGAGTTCTAGTATCATAAGTGTTTCTTCGTAAGAACGTCCACGAATCTGATCAATTACCCTTCGTGCTTTGTGAGTGGACATACATATATGTTGACCTAAAGCGTATACTTCTGTATATCCATTCTTTTTTGTCTTCTTTATCATAAGTTTCACCTCTCACTAATGAATCATAAGTATCTTGATTTTATTTCTATTCATTTTCTTTTCTGATTTTACTAATTTAAATTATTAACGACGAGATTTATTATCATTTTTCGCATGCCCACGGAAATTTAGAGTTGGCACAAATTCTCCCAACTTATGCCCTACCATACGATCTGTTATATAAATAGGCAAATGTTCCTTTCCATTATGAATAGCAAGAGTATGACCAATCATTGTGGGTATAATGGTAGATGCTCGTGACCAAGTTATTATTATTTCTTTTTCTTCCTTTGTGTTAAGCTTATTTATTTTTTTTAATAAAAAATTTGCTACAAAAGGATTTTTTTTTAATGAACGTGTCACAGTTAA